AAAACCATCTCTATCAAGATGACAGACCCATTCTCTGTACTATCCATAGGATCAATTATAACAAGTCACCCACTCATATTCCGGAAATACAGAAACAAAGAAATTCCACGATCGAACTACCAAAATAGAATCGGATCAAAATCAGAGACCTAAATGCTTCACTTTGTATTGAAAAGCTAATTAATAGTTCTTATGAATCTAATTCATTGCAATTCCGTCCAGTAAAATGGAAGAATTATAAATCTCCAAAATAATAGATAGGAATACTGCAAAAAGAGCCATTGCGATACCCATCAAAGGAGTAGTTCCCCACCCAGGAGCTACTTTACCATATTCTGAATTCAACGGTTTCAATAAATCCCCTACAATAGTTCGTCTTGGACCAGATCTAGAACTACCCTCAACAGTTTGTGTAGCCATAAATCCTATTTTATATTCATTGAGATCTGTTGACTTTGTATACCATTCCATTGTAAATAAATGATCTTATCATAGATCCATCTTATCATAGATCCATTGTGGTCTTGAAACTATATAATAATGGAAACAGCAACCCTAGTTGCACTCTTTATATCTGGTTTACTTGTAAGTTTTACTGGGTACGCCTTATATACTGCTTTTGGGCAACCCTCTCAACAACTAAGAGATCCATTCGAGGAACACGGAGACTAGTTGAAGTACTGAGCCTCCCAATATTGGGAGGCTCAGTACTTTCGATTGAGATAATGAAAAATCATTTCACCTTTTTAGTTGGAACTTTAGGCGGTTCTCGAAAAAAGATAGCGAAAAAAATGATTCCTAAAGTTGAGACTAAGAGGAATGTATAAACCAATGCTTCCATAGATTCCATCGTGGTTTACAATTATAGCTTCCATACCTGTTTAGTTGGGATCGTCTCCCGGCTAAAGAAAGAGCAAGAGTAAAAGAAAAGGTAGCGATTCAAATCAATATTTTTCCGGTACCCTATTCATAAAACTAAAGAACTAAAGACGAAAAAAAAAACAAAACAGTATTGTATCAGATTACTTGTCTTCTTGTAGTTGGATCCCCAAGTTTTTGGAATGCACCAAATTCCACTTGAGCATCCAAATCTGGGTCAATACCGGCGAAAACGTCTCTGAACAGGGTTCGAGCACCATGCCAAATGTGTCCGAAGAAAAAGAGCAGAGCAAACGAAGCATGTCCAAAAGTAAACCAACCCCTCGGACTGCTACGAAAAACACCATCGGATTTCAAAGTAGCCCGATCTAATTCAAAAATTTCACCCAATTGAGCGCGTCTAGCATATTTTTTCACAATAGCAGGATCGCTATAACTGACTCCATTGAGTTCGCCGCCATAGAACTCAACAGTTACACCTACTTGTTCGACACTGTATTTAGATTCTGCCCTTCTAAAAGGAACATCGGCTCTAACAATTCCGTCTCCGTCTACCAAAACAACCGGAAATGTTTCAAAAAAAGTAGGCATACGACGTACAAAAAGTTCACGACCTTCTTTATCTCTAAAGATAGGGTGTCCTAACCACCCAACGGCGATTCCATCCCCATTGTCCATTGAGCCCGCTCTGAATAGCCCCCCCTTTGCCGGATTATTGCCGATATAATCATAAAAAGCTAATTTTTCGGGAATTTTAGACCAAGCTTCGGATAAACTTTGATTTTCGGATAGCCCAGCCCCAACCCTTCGATATATTTCTTGTTGGAAGTATCCTTGATCCCATTGATAACGAGTGGGACCAAACAATTCAATCGGGGTAGTTGCCGAACCATACCACATAGTTCCAGCAACTACAAAAGCCGCAAAAAAGACAGCAGCGATACTACTGGAAAGGACGGTTTCAATATTTCCCATACGCAATCCTTTGTATAGACGTTGGGGCGGACGAACACTAAGATGGAATAGACCCGCCAATATGCCCAAAGTTCCTGCTGCAATATGATGAGAGGCTATTCCTCCCGGAACAAAAGGATCAAAACCTTCCACACCCCACGCTGGATTTACAGGTTGTACCCTTCCGGTTAGTCCATAAGGATCGGATACCCATATTCCTGGACCATACAATCCTGTTACATGAAATGCGCCAAAACCAAAGCAAGCCACCCCTGAGAGAAATAAATGAATTCCAAAAATCTTGGGCAAATCCAAAGAGGGTTTGCCTGTACGTTCATCACAAAATATTTCTAGATCCCAATACACCCAATGCCAGATAGCTGCCAAAAAGCATAAGCCAGAAAACACAATATGTGCACCGGCCACACCTTCGTAACTCCAAATACCCGGATTCGTTATAGTCCCTCCCGTGATACTCCAACCGCCCCATGAATTGGTTATTCCTAAACGAGTCATGAAGGGTATAACGAACATACCTTGTCTCCACATTGGATCAAGAACAGGGTCAGAGGGATCAAAAACCGCTAATTCGTATAGAGCCATCGAACCGGCCCAACCAGCAACCAGAGCTGTATGCATTATATGGACAGAAAGCAAACGACCGGGATCATTCAATACGACAGTATGAACACGATACCAAGGCAAACCCATGGAAATACCCCTTTCTCAACGAAAAATAGACGCTATGTAACTTTATTGCACTGGAAAAAAACTATACTATGGACCTTCCCTTTTTAGTGAACTATCTCGGGGAAAGGATTCGTTTTTGTTCTATTTTTTAAGTAATAATGTCTTTTAGTAATAATGGAACAATTTTGTTCGTAGGAACAAAAAGAAGCAGAGCAGATCTATTCTACACCCGATAAGTACCAATACGCAATGGTAGGAAGTTGATACCTTTTATATGAGTGACTGCATCTATATTTGTTCATCATTCAAAGGACCTATTTGAAAGAATTTTCCTTTATGGATTCTGTCTTCCTATTTTATTTTTTATAAACTTATTCAATCTATGGATAAAATAGAATAAAAGATAAAATATGATTAAAAAACGATAAAAGACAATATTATTACGACAATAAAGCCATTGTTACGCTTTCACATCAAAGTGAGATATAGTAATTCATTTTTCTTTCATTTAATGCCTATTGGTGTTCCAAAAGTTCCTTTTCGAAATCCTGGCGAGGAAGATCCAGCGTGGATTGACATATAGCGCGACTTGTCAGATATTTTGGGTCATATGGTATTTCCCCGTTCTCTTACCCGATCAAGAGACCCTCTCTTTCGCCCAAGAAAGATTGATCGAATTATCAAAAATCGAATTTGGAGCGTGAAATGAAATGAAGTGCAATTCAATCTATTTTTTCGGAGGGGGGTATACAGATTAATATTCTCAATTATAATAATTTATGGTTGGCTTGGTTAGACCAATAAAATGAAATATCCAGGCTCCGTTTAGAAAAAAAACCAATTGGTAATATATCTATGATTACCACTTCAATATTTCAATATATATATTCTATTTAGAATATATATCGAAGTGATCTCAAACTATTAATGAGTAATATGATGAATGCGTTGAATATTTTTTATTTGGTTGGCAGGAAACATAAAAAAATGAAAACAAAAAAGGGGTCGTAGCAAAAAGACGTGGTATTGGGGCATTTGTCCTATATGTGCAAATCAAAATTGGGCGGATCTTTACTCGGAGTAGAGCATAAACCTAAAAGAATTGAAGAGGACCATTCAGGAACAAGAAAATTACATCGCGATTGGGGTTGGATCCCGATGAAACAATACATCAATGAGAAGTTAATCCGATAAGCTTAGTGAAATCTTTTTTATTTATAGTATAGGTATTTAATTTATATATAAATTAAACAGACCAAAACTCATCTTTCTTGAAAAATGCAATAAAAAAAGCCCCTTTGTTACAAATTAAAAAGAACCTGCTATGAATATGAAAAAAGAAAGAAAGCTAGAATCTCCACATTGATTCTTTTTTTTTCGCAATTTTTTTTGTGTTGAACCGTATGCATCAAAAGGTGCGTGTACGGTTCCTAAAGGATACAATTTTATCCGAATCAACCGACTTTATCGAGAAAGATTACTTTTTTTAGGACAGGGGATTGATAGCGAGATATCGAATCAACTTATTAGTCTTATGGTATATCTCAGTATAGAGGATGAGACCAAAGATCTGTATTTCTTTATAAACTCTCCCGGCGGGTGGGTAATACCCGGAGTGGCTATTTATGATACTATGCAATTTGTGCGACCAGATATACAGACGGTATGCATGGGATTAGCCGCTTCAATGGGATCTTTTATTCTGGTCGGGGGAACAATTACCAAACGTCTAGCATTCCCTCACGCTTGGCGCCAATGATTTTTTTATTTGATTTGAAAGAAAAAAAGAAGACTATGCCTGCGCGCTATATGAAATATGAATATTTAAGTAATAATAGCATGGCACTTCGAATTCGATATAAAAAGAAAAAATTTTCAAAATACTTACATTATGTATCGAAAGAGTAGTATGGGATAAAAGGTATTTCCAATTTTATCTGATCTATCGGGAGGCCCTTTTCAGCGTCACAAACTTTTTTTTCACGCCGAAGAGCTCTTAACAATATTAATAAAGAATACGAAAAAAAAAAGAAACTTTGGGATTGCTAAATAACAGACGAAATAAATATATAAAGCAACGGAGCCATCATAGTATTTTTTAACTACTCCAAAAAGAAGGGTGGTTATTGGGTCGTTTACTTATGTAAAACTGATAAACCTTATTTTTTTTCTTCGATGTAAGGTTAAAAAGGGTATATATACATAGTAAATTCCATTGTAGAGCCGTATGCAATGCGCACAAAATGCCTGTACGGTTGTTCAATTCTATCTTTTTTTCTTATTATTTTATTTCTTTTTTTATTCTTTATTTCCTCGCCTTTCATCGTGTCATCATGCAAGATAGAGGAGAGGGACTATTTATTATATCACCAGGGTAATGATCCATCAACCCGCTACTTCTTATTATGAAGCACAGACAGCAGAATTTATCCTGGAAGCGGAAGAACTACTGAAGATGCGCGAAACCATCACAAGGGTTTATGCACAAAGAACAGGCAAACCCTTCTGGGTTGTTTCTGACGACCTGGAAAGAGATATTTTTATGTCAGCACCAGAAGCCCAAGCTCATGGAATTATTGATCTTGTAGCGGTTCAATAAAAAATAACAGAACAGGGATTTCACGCAAATCCGCTATTTGATATTTTATCTTCTTACCGGGTTTAAGCTTCCTTTTTCTATTAATTAATCTAGTAATATCGAAATTTTAGAAATTGAATCTATTAATAGATTAATGATTCATAATCGTCCGGTTAGGATCGATCTAAACCAGCTCATTATGTATATGATTCAACATGCCAACTATTAAACAACTTATTAGAAACACAAGACAGTCAATCAAAAATGTCACGAAATCCCCTGCTCTTGGGGGATGTCCTCAGCGACGAGGAACATGTACTAGGGTGTATGTGCGACTCGTTCAGATCATGTGCTAGGCCACAAGAAAGAAAGCAATTGATCCAGTATCGGCGATCAGTACCAATGAATAGGATCGAATGAAAGAACCCCGTTTACAATCTAAAACTAAAAAAGGTAAAGCTAAAAAAAAAGGATCTATCATATCCTTCTATTGTGGTATCGAATTTATGGTTTACATTGGTGCCAAATCCAATCACTTCTGTTTTTAATTTACGATGAGAAAGAATTCCTATTGGTAGCAAAAGGTGTCCATTAAGCAGGAAATCCTATTTAAAGAAAGATTATTCCCTTATTCTTGACTCTTGCAAGAACGGACTAACAGGGTCAGCTACTCAGCAAACCTTCATAATTAAATACCGTTACTGTATAGATGGGTCTCATTGTGAAAGACCCATTATTGGATAATTTTGGGTAGAGCCAAAGAGTGTGAACTGTACAAGTTAACAATAAAATGGATTAAATTGAGGGAAGGGGCTCCGGTGTATAGAGAGGACCTCACCGTTTAAGAAGAAACCATAGAAACGATGGAACCCACTATACTCATTTCTATTTACTACTTTTTTATTTACTATGTTTTTTTTGATACCTAGTATCAAAAAAATTTCTTATTTCGAGACGCAACGAAAAGCCTAGAAAGAAAAAAAAAAAGAAAAAATCGTGGTCGGGAAGGTTATAGTAGCAAAAGCCGTTGGAATTTAAATTTTATACATTGGAAGAATCCGTTTTGTTATTAATAGACTAGGAGGGGGGAAAGAAATAACTGAAAGAAAAGAAATCAATTAGTTATTCATCAAAGTTTCATTTTTTTAATGACCAGAATTAAACGAGGATATATAGCTCGAAGACGTAGAACAAAAATTCGTTTATTTGCATCAAGCTTTCGAGGGGCTCATTCACGACTTTCTCGGACTATTACTCAACAGAAAATAAGAGCTTTGGTTTCATCTCATCGGGATAGAGGTAGGCAAAAGAGAGATTTTCGGCGTTTGTGGATCACTCGGATAAATGCAGTAAGTCGAGACAATAAAATATACTATAGTTATAGTAGACTAATAAAAAATCTGTACAAGAGGCGTTTGCTTCTTAATCGTAAAATACTTGCACAAATAGCTATATTAAATAGGAATTGTCTTTATATGATTTCTAATGAGATCATAAAATAAGATAAGGAGATTGGAAGGAATCCATTGGATTTTTTAAAATGGAGTTCCCTGGAGAATGAACTCCGGGAAGGTAGAGTAGAAATTAGTATCATAAAATATGATCATATGAGAAAGTTGTCAAAATGAATAAACACGTTCAATAAACAATAAAAAATTTTATTCTTCTTCCCCAATTCGGTTTTTTTCTTCCGACACGATAATCAAATCTAGATTCTCCGCTTTTTCGAACAAAATGTCAATTCGCATTTGAGTTCGGATTGGAATTTTATTTTGATTCAATTGAAGAGTAAGTCTATTTATTTTTAGTTCTAAGACCTGTAGTTCTAGTGGTTGACTCGCTTCTTTCAAATTGTTTCTCATTATTAAGAAAGGGTAACGAAGATAAAATACGAGCTTGTTTTATAGCAATGGTAATTAATCGTTGTTGTTTTAAGGTCAATCTATTCACCCGTCTAGATAATATTTTTCCTTGTTCACTAATAAATCGACTAATTAAACTCATGTTTCTATAATCAATTCGATCCCCCGATTGGATCGGGGGCAAACGCCTACGAAAAGATCGCTTGGATTTAAGAAAGAATCGCTTGGATTTATCCATGGTTTGTTTATTCCTTATCCCGAAAATCCTACTCCTATTTTGATCGGATCAAAACAAAAATGATCAAAAATGAAATGATTTAGAATTCATAAACAGGATTTGTTTCTATTTCATTATATTAAAATCAATATATGTTATATATATTGTTATATAATATGTCGTTTTTCATCTTCCTTGGATTGGAAAGCAGACACGTAGGCGATCGGTTCGATCTATTTCTTTATCTCCCCGTGAATCATATGTTTGTAACAAAAGGGACAGAATTTTCTCAATTCCAATCGACTAGGCGTATTATGTCGATTCTTTTGAGTAATATATCTGGAAATGCCCGTTGATTCTTTATTAACACGGTTTCGAACACAGCCGGTACATTCCAAAATAACCATTACTCGGACATCTTTACCCTTCGCCATGAACCTCCTTTGGGTTTTTGACTGACTCAATTCTTCTATTTTCCAATCCGAAGGGAAGCAAAGGAACGAAAAAAAAAAATAGAAGTTGCGAACTCGAAATCAAATTATGAACGATTTCGTTCCAATCAATCAATATAGTAATAATAAGTAATATGATGATTTCTACCTACATTTAGAATTTAAAAATCTAAACCACCGAACAGTATTTCATTTTTCATTTAAGTATCTTGTACGATATTGTTGCCACAGTCATCCCATTTCCGTTCTTACTCTATTAGTAATTGTATTTTAGCCTGGATCCGAGTTCTTAGTTTCACTAGAGTGAATCCGCTTTTATTCTTTTTCTTTTCTAACTCTTTCTAATTAGAAAAAAAGAAGCCGAAGGGGGGATGAGTCACAGATATTTAATTGTATTTCGAATCTTCTTCACCCCTTCCCACCTCACTAACTAGAATGAAAAAAAGGGAAATATCAACGCATCCGGAAATAAACGATTGATCTCTATCAATAAACCTGCTAAAGAACCGAACCATAGAGTACTTACTACCGGTGCCACGGAGAGGTATGTTTTTAGATCTCGCATTTAAAATCCTCCTTCTTTATTCGTTATTGTAATTTTTTTTTTTTCTAATTTGTAATACAGAATGAAAATACATATATGACCAGATATGTAGTTAATGTCTGACCACTTGTATTTGTACGCAGAATCCCTAATTCAAATTGAAATGTACAACGATTCAGTACATATTCCTTTTCTTAAAACAAAAAAATACATCCTCCTCTACCCGAGAATTCCCGAAAAATATGAATTTTTTTTACGGCGGGTTTATTCTTTATTTAATACGTATAGAATATAAGTATTTTCTTATTATATGATATGCGACCAAAAAGAAGAAATGGCAATACAATTTGTGTATATTAATGATAGAAATTGTGTATATTAATGATAGAAATAAAGATCTGGAAAACAAGATAGAGATTCTCTACAATGACACTGTAGACCGATTGAAAGGGATGTAGCGCAGCTTGGTAGCGCGTTTGTTTTGGGTACAAAATGTCACGGGTTCAAATCCTGTCATCCCTACCTATTACTTATCTTATGCGCAGTAACGAGGGATCCATTTCAATTGATTAAAATTAAAATAGGATATAAAAAAAAAATCTTTAATTTTTTTATATTATTTATGATAGTATATACATGCAAGATGTATTGGGTTACAAAATTATTAGTGTAATAATAACGCGCTCTTAGTTCAGTTCGGTAGAACGTGGGTCTCCAAAACCCGATGTCGTAGGTTCAAATCCTACAGAGCGTGATGCCATCCTTGTTATTTGTTAGGTCGAAAATTACACTGAAATAATTAAACAGCAATCCTAATTTGACCTCCTGTAGATTAAAGAAAATAGGAAGGAGGTCAATCAAAAAAAACAGATGGTAATTAATCAAAGGTCCAATTGATCACCACGTCTGTATTGTAAATATGCAGTTACGAATAATCCAGCCAAAGTAATAGGAATTAGACCTAAGACGATTCCAAATAGAAAAACTTCAATCATTTCAATTTCTTTGAACGGAGAAAAGGAGAGGTAATATCTATCCTTAAATATTAATCCGTATTACCCATGAATCTCAACGACCAAGAATTGGAAATAGGCCGGGTAAGGAACTATAGAATATATGAACTACCACAGAAGGATTTTTTTGAGTAATTGTTCATTCACTTAATTTCAAATAAGTCGTATCTTGTTTAGCCCGATAAATAGAGCCGAGGTTATAGTCAAAGCTGCTAGTAGAAAACCGAAATAACTAGTTATAGTAAGCATAAAGAGGCTAAATGAAATATGTTCTTTTTATACATATGTTTATAAAGCACTTTCCTAAGTTTCCATTTTTGAAAGATACGGGGGATAAGCAAAACAAAAATACCAATTGAAAGGATAAGTCCAATTGAAAGTTTTCGATTCATCAATTATTCTAATTAGAAACGTTACTAACAAAAATAGAGTAACATAGGTAAGAAATCAAATCATCATCTGCGACATCTACCCATCCCGAAATTTCGAATCAACAGATTCATTGGGAAACTCTGAGTAAACTAATACCTAATATAATAAATATAATAAATAACTAATACTCTAATATATAGAATATCTATAATATATAGAATAGAATTTGATTCTAGAATATTAATTTTTAATAAATTATAAATTAAATAACGTAATAAACTTTGTTTTATAACTTCATTTAAAAATTTAAAATTCAAAAAAAAAAAAGAAACTTTCTTTGAATCACTATGGAATAAAAATGGAAAATCATTTCTATTATATTTTGATCTTTTTTTTTATTGTATCGACGAATCCTTTTTTTTTAGAACGATAAGTGATC